TATATAGTGTATATACAACAATATATAGTGACACATTATACTCGTTGCTTAATCGTCGGTCGAGCCTAATCTGGTTTAGGGGTTTAACAGATTTAAACAGGCATCTCTCGGCGTTGGGGGTAGGGGGGTTTACCGCGTATAGACGCCCCGGGGGATCTTATACAGGTATGAGGAAGGTAAATAGTATGTATGCTCGTGAAATAAATATATGGTGATATAAAGAATATGTCATTAAATAATTAAGAATATTTACTCATGATATTACTAAATAATACTACCTTGTCTGTTAACTCTTGAAAGTGGTCATCAATGCCAGATGAAAGTAGACCTTTTAAAAAAACCAGATGCATATAAGAGAACGCTCGGCATGGTGAGTTTGTGCTATTTTGTACCACACCAATAATCAGATGTCGTTGACGATGTGAGATTTGTCTAATTATTCGGTTATGTTCTCAGATAGGAACCAGATGCCAGTAATAGTTCATATTGTGAAACCCCCACGGTTATTGTCCCTGACCCTTCAAGGATAATATGCATTAACTTGTGATTGTTGGTGATCTCTTACTACATATATATTCCTGGGCCAATTTTAGCTACTCTTCATAGAAAATGTTTTAGCACAGTTATGGGGATAAATCTATTTCCCAGGTCTAAAGAAATTATTTGTAGAATATAAGTTTATGTTTTGATGAGTTCACTTAAATTACTTTTACATAATGTATGGGTAATATAGATGTATGTAATATTATACATATTATGTACTAGTACATATATATATGTAATATTATACATATTATGTATTAGTACATATATATATGTAATATTATACATATTATGTATTAGTACATATATATATGTAATATTATACATATTATGTATTAGTACATATATATATGTAATATTATACATATTATGTATTAGTACATATATATATGTAATATTATACATATTATGTATTAGTACATATACATGTAACATTACATATATGTATGGTACTATATGCGTGTGCACGCCATACATTTATTATGTTGTTTCATACAATACTGTATATTGCAGAAAATAGTTTAGTTTAGAATCCTAGCTTTGGGAGTTAGGGGTGGGAGTTAAATTCTCTCTTTTCTGGCACTAGGATGGATTTTAACCTTCAATCTCCGGATTACAAAACCGGCGCTTTTGAATTAAGCTACTAGGGCAGTTTCAGTTAAGTAGTTTGTTTTCTAATCATCCGGTTGCAGGTATGAGGATAAGTAGAAGAGTGAAATATAAGACTGATGCGATTTGTCCGATGATAATAAATGGGTGTTCTACTGGCATTCCGCCGATTCATGTCAAGATGAATACGTCTGCGACTAGGGCTCAGAATAGGAATTGGGTGAGTGGGCGGAATGTGAGTCCTCGTTGTTTAGAGGTGTGGAGTATTGGGACTAGCATCAGTACTAGAATGGAGAAGAGGAGGGCTAGTACTCCGCCTAGTTTATTTGGAATTGAACGTAGGATGGCGTAGGCAAATAGGAAATATCATTCGGGTTTGATGTGAGTTGGTGTTACTAGCGGGTTGGCGGGGGTGAAGTTGTCTGGGTCTCCTAATAGATTGGGTGAGAAGAGGGCTAGTGATAGAAGGAGGGTTATTAAAATAATAAATCCTAGGAGGTCTTTGAATGAGAAGTATGGGTGGAATGAAATTTTGTCTGCATCTGAGTTGACTCCAATTGGGTTGTTTGAGCCTGTTTCGTGTAGGAACATGGCGTGGATTAGGGTTGCAGCTACTACAATGAATGGTAGTAGGAAGTGGAATGTGAAGAATCGTGTTAGTGTTGCATTATCTACGGAGAAGCCGCCTCAAATTCATTGTACAAGATCATTGCCAATGTAAGGGATTGCGGAGAGAAGGTTTGTGATTACTGTAGCACCTCAGAATGATATTTGGCCTCATGGTAGTACGTAACCTACAAATGCGGTCATTATGACTAGGAGGAGTAGGACTACTCCAATATTTCATGTTTCTTTGTAGAGGTAGGATCCGTAGTAGAGACCTCGTCCGATGTGGAGGTAAATACAGATGAAGAAGAAGGAGGCTCCGTTGGCATGGATATTTCGGATAGCTCATCCGTAATTTACATCTCGGCAGATGTGGGCTACAGATGAAAATGCACTTGTGATGTCTGATGTATAGTGTATTGCTAGAAATAAGCCTGTAACAATTTGTACTATCAAACATAGGAGAAGTAAGGAGCCGAAGTTCCATCATGCTGAGATGTTTGAGGGGGCTGGTAAGTCGATGAGGGAGTCGTTAACGATTTTGAGTAGCGGGTGGGTTTTTCGGGTGACCATTAGTTCTCGTAGTTGAATTACAACAATGGGTTTTCAAGTCGTAGGTCTCGGTTAAAATCCGGGCGGGAATTATGGAATACCTTCTTGATCTTTTTTTGTTGGGTTTGGTGGTTGGGTTGATTGGGGTTGCTTCGAATCCTGCGCCGTATTTTGCTGCGTTAGGTTTAGTTATTGCTGCGGGGGTAGGATGTGGTATTTTGGTAGGACATGGTGGGTCATTACTATCTCTTTTGTTGTTTTTGATTTATTTAGGTGGGATGCTGGTTGTATTTGCTTATTCGGCGGCATTAGCTGCTGAGCCTTTTCCAGAGACTTGAGGGGTTCGTTCTGTAAAAATTTATGTTGTTGCCTACATGTTTAGTGTGGGGGTAGCGGTGTGGTGGTTTTATGGAGGTTGATATGGGAGCTATTTAGTTGTAGATGAGTTTAAGGAGTTTTTTATATTGCGTGGGGATTTTAATGGGGTTGCTTTGATATACTCTTTTGGGGGAGTATTGGTAATTTGTGCGTGAGTTTTATTGTTGAGTTTGTTTGTGGTTTTGGAAGTGACTCGTGGTTTAAGTCGTGGGGCTTTGCGGGCTGTTTAAATAGCTGTAAGTAGGATAATTGTTATGATTGAGGTTAGTAGGTAGATGGTTAGGTAAATTTTAATTATGTTTGAGTCCATGTTGTCAAATTTTGCTGAGATGGATATGTGAATTGGTACTATTCCTTTTGGGCCGAGTTCTATTCATTGGCGATCAAATTTAGTGGCTTTTTTTCCTAGGGTGAGGCCAAGTTGGGGGATTAGGCGGTGAATGATTGAGGTAAAGTAGCCAAGTATGTTTGAGAAATTGTGGAGGTTAAGTACAGGGATTACTTTGAATTGTTTAGCGGTCATAGTTGTTAGTGCTAGGGCAATTAAAACTCCAGCAATTGTTACTATAATTGCTGCTAATTTAAGGGAGGTTGGTATAGTTATAACTGGCATTTTTGATGGAAGGAAGTTTGATGTAATAATAAGTCCTGCAATAATGCTTCCTCATGCTAGGCGTTTGATTGGGTTAATTACTGCGGGGTTGTTTTCATTAATTGGTATTATAGAGGAGAAACGTGGGGTGCCTATTGTTACGAAGTAGATGACACGGAAACTATATACTGCTGTGAATGAGGTTGCGATTAATGTTAAGGTGAGGGCTCAGGCGTTTAGGTAAGAGGTGTTGAGGGCTTCAATGATTGCGTCTTTTGAGAAGAATCCGGTTAGGAATGGGGTGCCGGTCAATGCGAGGCTTCCAATTGTTAAGCAGGTAGAGGTAAATGGAAGTAGTTTGAATAGCCCTCCTATTTTTCGAATGTCTTGTTCGTCATTAAGGCTGTGGATAATTGAGCCAGAACATAGGAATAGTATTGCTTTAAAGAAGGCATGGGTGCAGATATGTAGGAAGGCTAATTGGGGTTGGTTTAGTCCAATTGTGACTATTATTAGGCCTAGTTGACTAGATGTTGAGAAGGCTACAATTTTTTTGATGTCGTTCTGGGTTAAAGCACAGGTTGCTGTAAATAAGGTGGTTAGGGCTCCTAAGCAAAGGCAAATTGTAAGGGCTAGGTTGTTGTTTTCTATAAGGGGGTGGAGGCGGATTAGGAGGAAAATTCCTGCTACAACTATTGTGCTTGAGTGTAGTAGGGCGGATACTGGGGTGGGACCTTCTATAGCTGATGGTAATCAGGGGTGTAGTCCAAATTGAGCTGATTTGCCTGTTGCTGCGATGATTAGTCCAATAAGGGGGAGGGTGAGGTCGAAGTATTTTGATGTTAGGAAAATTTGTGAAATTTCTCATGAATTTATGTTTATTGCGATTCATGCAATTGATAAGATTAACCCAATGTCTCCGACTCGGTTATATAGTACGGCTTGTATAGCTGCTGTATTGGCATCTGCTCGTCCATATCATCAACCAATTAGTAGAAATGATATAATTCCTACTCCTTCTCATCCAATAAATAGTTGGAATATATTGTTGGCTGTAACTAGGATAACTATTGCTACTAGGAACAATAGTAAGTATTTAAAGAACCGGTTAATATATGGATCTGCGCTTATGTATCATGATGCGAAGTCTAAAATAGATCAGGTGACGAATAGGGCAATTGGGGTGAAAATGAGAGAATAGTGGTCAAATTTAAAACTAATATTAATATCAAATGTTGTGATGTTTATTCAATGTCAACTTGAGATAATGTTTTCTGTTCCTTGGTCTAAGAAGATGGCTAGTGGGATTAAGCTAATGAAAAATGCAGTACTTACGGCGGTTTTGACATGGGTGGTGGCTCAGTTTGGTTTTTGTGGATTTGGGCTGAGAGTTATGAGTAGGGGGTAGATTAAAATTGTAAGTATTAGGATAAGTGTAGAACTTATTACAAGGTTTGTCATAGCTACTACTTGGAGTTGCACCAAGAGTTTTTGGTTCCTAAGACCAACGGATGAGCTATTATCCTTTAGTAGCTCGAGTGAGCCATGGAGTTTAACCATGGGGGTATGGATTAGCAGTCCTTACTGCTTTTGGCCTCTCTCGGTGGATAAGTGGATTTTAACCTCTATTTTTAGAACCACAATCTAATGTTTTAGTTGAAACTATATCTACAGTATCATCATCCTCACATAAGTTCTGGTTTTGTAATAAGTATAATAATTGGGAGGAGATGTATAGTTATAAGTAGGTGTTCTCGGGTGTGGTATGGTTGTAGATTAATGATGTGGGTAGGTAGTGTACCTCGCTGGGTTTTTAGGAATAGGTATAATGAGTAAGCAGCTGTAATTAGGGTACCTGTTCCTGTGATAATAAGCGTTCATGGGGATCAATTGAATATGGCTGTAATAATTAGTAGTTCTCCTATAAGATTAGGTAGGGGAGGTAAGGCTAGGTTTGCTAGGTTGGCAATAAATCATCAGGTTGCGGTTAGTGGAAGAAGTAGTTGTATTCCTCGGGCTAGGACTATTGTTCGGCTATGGGTACGTTCATATGTGGTGTTAGCAAGACAGAAGAGTGCGGATGATACCAGGCCATGGGCGATTATTAAGATAATAGCTCCGGTAAAGCCTCATGGAGTTTGGATTAAAATTCCTCCTGCGACTAGTCCTATGTGACTGACTGACGAGTAGGCAATGAGTGATTTTAAGTCTGTTTGTCGTAAACAAATTGAACCTGTTATGATAATTCCTCATAAGGCTAAGATAATAAATGGATATGCTATTTCCTTAGATAGTGGATCTAGTATAATTATTATTCGTATTATTCCATAGCCTCCGAGTTTTAGTAAAATTGCAGCTAGGACTATAGAACCTGCTACTGGTGCTTCTACATGGGCCTTTGGAAGTCAAAGGTGGACTCCATATAGTGGTATTTTTACTAAGAAGGCGATTAAGCATCCCAATCATCAAATTTTATCGCTTCATGAGAGAAGTATTATTGGTTGGGAATATTGTAGCGTAATTATTGATAGTGTTCCTATATTTTGGTGTAAGAGTAGTAGTGCTACAAGCAGAGGAAGTGATCCTGCTAAGGTATAAAAAAGGAAGTAGGTTCCTGCATTTAGTCGTTCTGTCTGATTGCCTCATCGTGTGATAATAATTAGTGTTGGGATCAGGGTTGCTTCGAATATAATATAGAATATTATGATTTCTGTTGCCCCGAAAGCTATAATAAGAAATATTTGTAAGGATGTTAGGAGGGTAATGTAGGTTCGTTGGCGGCTTAGTGGCTCACTTTTGATATGGTTTTGGCTGGCAAGAATTATTAATGGTAGGAGTCAGCAGGTGAGTACTAGTAGCGGGGTTGATAGTGGGTCCGTGCCTAAATATGTATTGAGGGTTGATCAGCCTGTTTCTGAGGGTCATTTTAATCAAGAAATACTAAATAAGGCAATTAAGAGGCTTTGCATTGTGGAGATAGATCAAAGTCATTTTGGGGAGGCTAGTCAAATTGTGGGATATAGCATGATGGTTGGAACTAAAATTTTTAGCATTGTAGTAGGTTTAAGGATTGTAAGCGGTCTGTACCATGTGTTCGGGCTGTGGCAATAAGAAGGGCTAAGCCTGCGCTTGCTTCACAGGCGGAAAAGGTGAGCAAGAGGAGAGGGGCGGCTGAAAAAGCTGTGGACTCTAATTGCAGGGCTCATAAGCCTAGTGCAATAAATAGTGACAGCATTATTCCTTCTAGGCATAAAAGGGCGGATAGGAGGTGGGTTCGGTGGAATGCAAGGCCTGTGAGCCCTAGTAGAAAAGCTGAGGTAAAGCTGAAATGTACTGGTGTCATAAGAGAGTCGTGGATTTAAACCACGGTTTTCTGAGCCGAAATCAGAGGTCTTGTTTTGGACTAACTCTCTATTCAGCCCATTCTAGGCCTCCTTGGATTCATTCATAAATTAGGCCTGCTGTTAGTAAAATGAGAATAATGGAAGCTCATAGGAATGTAATAGTGGGTTCTGGGAGTTGGTTTGCTCATGGTAGGGGTAATAGGAGTGCAATTTCTAGATCAAATAGTAGAAATAGAATGGCTACTAAGAAAAATCGTAGAGAAAATGGTAGTCGTGCAGATCCTAGTGGGTCGAATCCACATTCGTATGGAGATAATTTTTCTGTATCTGGGTTTATTTGTGGCAATCAGAAGGATACTAGGGCCAGAATTAATGATAAAATAATAGAGATTGTGAAGATTGTTGTTATTAAGTTCATTATCTTTCCTTGGGTTTTAACCAAGACTGAGTAATTGGAAGTCACTCGTACTAACTTTAATACTAGAAAGATATGATCCTCATCAGTAAATTGAGACGTATAAGAATAATCAGACTACGTCTACAAAGTGTCAATATCAGGCAGCTGCTTCAAATCCAAAGTGGTGTTCTGATGTAAAGTGGTACTGTAGTTGACGAAGTAGGCAAATAGCTAGGAATGTTGAGCCAATAATTACATGTAATCCGTGGAAGCCTGTGGCTACAAAGAAGGTGGAGCCATAAACTCCATCAGCGATTGTGAAAGGGGCTTCATAGTATTCTATGGCTTGTAGGGCGGTGAAGTAGAATCCTAGTAGAATGGTTAGGGTTAAAGATTGAATTGCTTGTTTTCGGTGGCCTTCTATGATGCTGTGGTGGGCTCATGTTACTGTTACACCTGAGGCTAGGAGCACTGCTGTGTTAAGTAGTGGGACTTCAAATGGGTCTAAGGTTGTAATGCCTGTTGGGGGTCAGCAGCCACCTAATTCTGGTGTTGGGGCAAGGCTAGAGTGGTAGAAGGCTCAGAAGAATCCTAAGAAGAAGAATACTTCTGATGTAATAAATAAAATTATTCCATATCGAAGTCCTTTTTGGACGGGAGGGGTGTGGTGTCCTTGAAAGGTTCCTTCGCGGATAATGTCCCGTCATCATTGATATATGGTGAGTAGAAGTAATACTAAGCCTAGTGCTAGGAGAGTTGTTGTGTTGAAATGAAATCAAATTGCTAATCCTGATGTTATTAGTAGGGCGGCAATTGCACCTGTAAGGGGTCATGGGCTTGGGTCTACCATGTGGTATGCGTGTGCTTGGTGGGTCATAGTGCTTAAGTGATGAATTAGATGTTTTCTTGTAAGTACAGGCTAACAAGAAGGACAAATACATAGGCTTGAATCATTGCTACTGCGACTTCTAGAAGTGTGAGTAGAACTAGGAGAGTGGCGGTAAATACGGCTGCTGTTGCTATTATCGGTAGTATTACGAAGGTTGCGCTTGAGATTAGTTGGATAAGCAGATGTCCTGCTGTAAGGTTGGCTGTTAGTCGTACTCCAAGTGCCAAGGGTCGAATAAATAGGCTAATGGTTTCGATGATAATTAATACAGGGATTAATGGTACGGGCGTGCCTTCTGGTAGAAGATGTCCTAATGCTGCTGTGGGTTGATTTCGTAATCCAATTAGTACTGTTGCTAGTCAAAATGGTACTGCAAGGCCTATGTTAAGCGATAATTGTGTTGTTGGTGTAAAAGTGTATGGTAGAAGTCCTAGTATGTTTAGTGATAAGATAAAAATTATAAGGGAGGCTAATATTAATGCTCATTTGTGTCCGCTTTTATTTAGTGGGGTAAGGAGTTGGCTTGTGAAGTTTTTAATAAATCAGTTTTGAAGGGTGACTAAGCGATTGTTTTGTCAGCGGTTTGATGGGGATGGAATAAGAATTCACGGGAGGGTAAGTGCAATGGTAATTAGTGGAATACCTAGATATGTGGTGCTCATAAATTGGTCAAATATGTTTAGTGCCATGGTCAGTTTCAGGTGTCTGTTTTTAGATTTTCAGTGCTAATTGGGTTTATGTCGTTTGTGAAAGTGTGGCTTAAGATTTTATATGGGATAATTGTTAGGAAAATTAATCATGTGAATACTAAGATGAAGAATCAGGGGGCGGGGTTTAATTGTGGCATGTCACTGGAGGTGGTTGGGAATCACCAATTTTTAGCTTAAAAGGCTAACGCTAGTCCCGTTTTAGCTTTCTAGTGAGGCGTCTTCAAGTATGAGGGAGGATCAGTTTTCAAAGTGTTCTAGAGGGACGGCTTCAACGACAATAGGTATGAAGCTGTGGTTTGCACCGCAGATTTCAGAACATTGGCCGTAGAAGATGCCAGGGCGTGAGGCAATAAAGGCTGTTTGGTTTAAGCGTCCTGGGACAGCATCCATTTTAATTCCGAGGGCTGGGACGGCTCATGAGTGAAGTACGTCTTCAGCTGATACTAATACTCGGATTGGGGATTCCACTGGTACTACCATTCGATGGTCTGTTTCTAGTAGTCGGAATTGTCCGGGGGTTAGGTCTTGAGTTGGTACTATATAGGAGTCAAATGCTAGATTTTCATAATCAGTGTATTCATAGCTTCAGTATCATTGATGGCCTATAGCTTTAACTGTGAGATGGGGGTCATTGACTTCATCTATTAGGTATAAAATTCGTAGGGATGGTAGTGCAATTATAACTAAAATTACTGCTGGTAAAATAGTTCAGATAATTTCAATTTCTTGTGAGTCTAAGATATATTTGTTGGTTAGTTTTGTTGAAACCATAACAACAATAATGTATAGAACTAATGTGCTAATTAAGAATACAATTATTAAAGCATGATCATGAAAGTGGAGGAGTTCTTCTATTACAGGCGAGGCTGCGTCTTGTAGTCCTAGTTGTGATGGGTGTGCCATAATATAAGATGCGCGGGGGTTCAACCCACAATTCTGCCTTGACAAGGCAGTGTAATTAATTTTACTAGCGTCTCATAAAAGAAAGTGACAGAGTGGTTATGTGACTGGCTTGAAACTAGTTTATGGGGGTTCAATTCCTTCCTTTCTCGATTCCTTGAATTTGCACGAATGCTGGTTCTTCAAATGTGTGGTACGGAGGAGGGCAGCCATGTAGTCATTCAGCATTTGTTGGGGTAAGTTCTACGGATAATACTTCTCGTTTAGCGGCAAAGGCTTCTCATAAGATAAATAGGAACATGATGACTGCTACTAGGGACATGAGGGATCCGATAGAGGAAATTGTGTTTCATAGGGCATAGGCATCTGGGTAGTCTGAATAACGACGTGGTATTCCGGCTAGTCCTAGGAAATGTTGTGGGAAGAAGGTAATGTTTACGCCTGCAAATATGACTCCGAAGTGAATTTTTGTTCAGGTATCGTGGAGGGTGTAGCCTGTAAATAGAGGGAATCAGTGTACAAAAGCTCCTATGATAGCGAATACGGCTCCTATTGATAATACGTAGTGGAAGTGGGCAACTACATAATAGGTATCGTGGAGGATAATATCAAGTGATGAGTTGGATAGTACAATTCCTGTCAGGCCTCCTACGGTAAATAGGAAGATAAAACCAAGGGCTCAAAGAAGGGGCGTTTCTCATTTAATTGAGCCTCCATGTAGAGTGGCTAATCAGCTAAATACTTTAACCCCTGTTGGGATAGCAATAATTATCGTTGCTGATGTAAAGTATGCTCGGGTGTCTACGTCCATGCCTACCGTAAACATGTGATGGGCTCATACAATAAATCCTAGTAGACCAATGGCCATTATTGCTCATACTATTCCCATATAACCGAATGGTTCTTTTTTTCCGGCGTAATAGGCTACAATGTGGGAGATTATTCCGAATCCTGGTAAAATTAAAATGTAGACTTCTGGGTGGCCAAAGAATCAGAATAAGTGTTGATACAAGATGGGGTCTCCTCCTCCTGCGGGGTCAAAGAAGGTGGTGTTTAGGTTACGATCTGTGAGTAGTATTGTAATTCCGGCGGCTAAGACTGGGAGGGATAGGAGGAGTAAAACAGCGGTAATCAATACTGCCCACACGAATAGGGGTGTTTGATATTGTGAAATGGCAGGGGGTTTCATGTTAATAATTGTTGTGATGAAGTTGATTGCTCCTAAAATAGAGGAAACACCAGCGAGATGAAGGGAAAAAATTGTTAAATCAACAGAAGCTCCCGCGTGAGCAAGGTTCCCTGCAAGTGGTGGGTAAACAGTTCAACCAGTTCCTGCCCCGGCTTCTACCCCTGAGGATGCTAGGAGAAGAAGGAATGAGGGTGGAAGAAGTCAGAAGCTTATGTTATTTATTCGTGGAAATGCCATATCTGGTGCTCCGATTATCAGAGGGACAAGTCAGTTCCCGAATCCACCAATTATGATTGGTATTACTATAAAGAAAATTATGATGAAGGCGTGCGCCGTAACGATAACATTGTAAATTTGATCGTCGCCTAGGAGGGAGCCGGGTTGATTTAGCTCTGCTCGGATTAATAGGCTTAAGGCGGTTCCGACTATACCAGCTCAGGCACCAAATACTAGATAGAGGGTGCCAATGTCTTTGTGATTAGTGGAGAAAAATCAGCGTGTGATTGTCACAGGTAGGATGGCCGAGGGTTAGGCGGTGGATTGTAGCTCCATATACAGAGGTTCAAGTCCTCTTCTTATCAGCCCCGTGGTGTATATATCATGTTGGATTGCAAATCCAGAGATGCAGGCTAATTGCCTGCCGGGGCTTTCCCCGCCTTTTACTAGGCAGGCGGGGAAAGTAGATGAATGCTCGCTGGTTTGGGCGTTTAGCTGTTAACTAAAAGTTTGTAGGATCGAGGCCTACTCATCTAGAAAGGCTTTAGCTTAATTAAAGTGTCTGGGTTGCATTCAGAAGATGTGGGATAAAGTCCTGCAAGTCTTATCAGAGATTAGGAGATTTTCACTCCTACTTAAAGCTTTGAAGGCTTTTGGTCTAATGTTATCCTAAATCTCTAGTGGATGAGTGCCTGAATTGTTGGGGTAATTGGTAGTAGTAAAAGTGTTATGGTTGAGAAGGTGGTTAGTGGTAATGTTATTTGGTTGTTTGTCAGGCGTCATGGTATGGTGGCATTGTTTGTGTTTGGAGAGATTGTTAGTGTTATAGCATATGTTAGGCGTAGATAGAAGTATAGGCTTAGTAGGGCGCTAAGGGCAATGATGGTGGCTGTAAGTGGGAGTTGTTGTTTTGTTAGTTCTTGAAGAATAAGTCATTTTGGTATAAAGCCTGTTAATGGGGGTAGACCTCCTAGGGATAGTAAGGTGAGTATTGTTGTTATGGTGATTATTGGGGTTTTTGATCAGGTTAAGGCTAGTGTACTAATTTTTGTAGTCATTAGGAATTTAAATGTTAGGAAGGCTGTTGCTGTTATAATAATATAAATTATCAGGGTTAAGATCGTTAATTTAGGTTGTAGTTGAAGGATGATAATTATTCAGCCTAGGTGTGCAATTGATGAGTAAGCTAATATTTTTCGTAGTTGCGTTTGGTTTAATCCTCCTCAACCTCCTACTATTGTTGAGATTAGTCCTAGTATCATTAGAAGTGTTGGGTTGGTAAATGGTGCAATTTGTACGATTAATGCAAATGGGGCTAGTTTTTGTCAGGTGGATATAATTAGTCCTGTGGTTAGGTCTAGTCCTTGAAGAACTGAGGGTAATCAGAAGTGTATTGGAGCCAGCCCTAGTTTGAGGGCCAAGGCAGTTATGATTAATATTGTGGAGGCTTGATGTGATGTATAATTAATATTTCATTCTCCTGTCACTCATGCGTTTATTGAGCTTGCAAAGAGGATGGTTGCTGCGGCGGTAGCTTGTGCTAGAAAATATTTTGTTGTAGCTTCTACTGCTCGGGGGTGGTGATGTTGTGCTATAAGTGGGAGGATGGCTAGTGTATTAATTTCTAAGCCTATTCAAGCTAGTAGTCAGTGGGAGCTGGAAAAAGTAAGTGTTGTGCCCAAACCAAGGCTTAATAAAAAAATTGTTAGTACGTATGGATTCATTAGTAAGAGAAGGAGTTTAACCTACATTTTTGGGGTATGGGCCCAAAAGCTTTATTTAGCTTATCTTACTAGAAAGTGGTGTAGTGGAAACACTTAGAGTTTTGATCTCTATGATATGGGTTCGAGTCCCTTCTTTCTAGGAGCTGGGAGGATTTTAGCCTCCGTAAGTCACTCTATCAAAGTGGTCCTTTGGCATTCAGGCACAGCTCCTTACAGTGCTATAGTTGAGGGGGGAGTCCTGTGAATGCGATAGGAAGGGCAACGTGTCATAAGATCAGGGCTAGAGTAAGGGGCAGGAAGTTTTTTCATACTAGGTGTATAAGTTGATCATATCGAAATCGGGGGTAGGAGGCTCGTACTCATAAAAATAGTATTGATAAGGCTGCGGCTTTGATTATAATATTGATAGATGTTAGCTGTGGTAAAGTTGGGATATGTGAGGCGCCTAAGAATAAGATGGCTGATAGTGTATTTATTAGTAGGATGTTGGCATATTCTGCTAGAAAAAATAGTGCGAATGGGCCTCCTGCGTATTCTACATTGAATCCAGATACTAGTTCAGATTCTCCTTCGGTTAGATCAAATGGGGCTCGGTTAGTTTCTGCTAGGGTTGAAATATATCATATTGCTGCTAATGGTCAGGCTGGTACTATAAGTCATATTGCTTCTTGGGCTGTGTTAAATATTTGAAGGGTAAAGCCACCAGAGAATACCATAATTGAGAGTAGGATAAGTCCTAGGCTTACTTCATAAGAAATGGTTTGGGCTACGGCTCGTAGGGCTCCGATTAGGGCATATTTTGAATTTGATGCTCATCCTGAGCCTAAAATGGAGTATACTGCTAGACTTGACAGTGCAAGAATAAATAGAATTCCGAGGTTTAGGTCTACTACAGGGTATGGAATTGGCATTGGTGCTCATAGTGTTATGGCTAGTGTGAAAGCTAGTATGGGTGTGGCGAGGAAAAGGAATGGGGAGGATGTAGATGGGCGTACTGGTTCTTTAATAAATAGTTTTACCCCATCGGCAATGGGTTGTAGGAGTCCGAATGGGCCTACTACGTTTGGTCCTTTTCGTAGTTGTATATATCCTAGTACTTTTCGTTCAATGAGTGTGAGGAATGCTACCGCTAATAGTACAGGGACAATGTAGGCTAGTGGATTAATAATATGTGTGAGTAGGGTTATCATAACTAAGGGGAGGATTTGAACCTCCGGCTGAAAGGGCTTAGGCCTTTTGCAATTACCGGGCTCTGCCACCTTAGTAATTTTATCTAAATTTGTCATTTGTGCTTTCCTTTATCTATTTTAGTTGTCTTCATTAGATTGGATGAGGGCTTGTTGTTAACATAGGCCCTATTTTTCCGGTCCTTTCGTACTAGGATAAATGGCATTACAGATAGAAACTGACCTGGATTGCTCCGGTCTGAACTCAGATCACGTAGGACTTTAATCGTTGAACAAACGAACCCTTAATAGCGGCTGCACCATTAGGATGTCCTGATCCAACATCGAGGTCGTAAACCCCCTTGTCGATAGGAACTCTAAAAGGGGATTGCGCTGTTATCCCTAGGGTAACTTGGTCCATTGATCGGCATACGCCGGATCTGTGTGGTCAGAAATTCTGTGACTTAGAAATGTCTTTCTTGGTTTTAAGGTTAGTCCTCAGTCCATGTGGAAGTTTGTTTTTATTCCGTGGTCGCCCCAACCGAAGATTATGATCAGTTACTATTTAGTTTTATTTAGTAAATATTTGACATAGTTGATTTTTAATCTTAAGCTCCAAAGGGTCTTCTCGTCTTGTATTTATATACCCGCTTCTGCACGGGTAGATCAATTTCATTGACTTGAAAAGGGAGACAGTTAGGCCCTCGTTCCACCATTCATACAGGTCTTCATTTAAAAGACAAGTGATTGCGCTACCTTTGCACGGTCAAAATACCGCGGCCGTTTAACATAGTCACTGGGCAGGCAGGACCTCCTATACATTGATTTTTGCGGGAGGCGATGTTTTTGGTAAACAGGCGAGGCTTGTGTTTGCCGAGTTCCTTCCTTTTCTTTTAGTCTTTCCTTGTGGCCTTCCGGTGTGGGGTTAACGATTAAGTTGTGTGAAGTTTTCTTGTTGTTTTTTTGGTTCACATTTCCCTCTTGTGTGTTGGGTTCGTTAAATGTTTTAGTGGTTGGTCCAATCTAATTTACACTTAGGCTAGGAGAAGGGCTTAAAAGATACCTTCTTATTACTCATTTTAGCAGTATCGTTTCCATGTCGGCATGGAACGGCCTAATAATATTAGGGGTTTTGGATTAGGATGTTGGTATAAGTGATTTTTATCTGCTTGAGCTTTAACGCTTTCTATTCGGATGGCTGCTTTTAGGCCCACTGAAGCAGTAATCTTTGTAAGTATAATCCTTAACCTCCTGTATAGGTTGTTTCCTCTTTCAAAGGGGCTGTACCCCCTTTGATTAACTCTCACATATTGCTCGTTGTCATAATATTATAGTTGTTGGTTTGAGGGGTGTGAGGCTGAACTTCTATCCATTTCTTAGGCAACCAGCTATAACTAAGTTCGGTAGGTCTGTCACCCCTACCCAAAGATCTTCCCACTCTTTTGCCACAGAGACGGGTTGGTCCTATATAATAGACTGTCTTGGGGTAGCTCACTTAGTTTCGGGGTTTTGAACTAAAGTACTCTTTGCTCAGAATAACTAGCTAAATCATGATGCAAAAGGTACGAGTTTTAGTCTCTGCTTTGTTGTGCTTTGATGGTTTGTTTCATTTCTTTTTCAGCTTTCCCTTGCGGTACTTTATCTATTGCTTTTTGTGTCTTTTTTATCTCATATACTTGGACGGAAAAATGTTTTGATTAATTGATTTTAGTCTTTCTAAACTTATTAATGTTGTTAGTTAGTTGGTGTGTTTAAGCTAGCTTTATGGCTCAGGATGATCCAACTTGCATGGATGTTTTCTCGGTGTAAGTGAGGTGCTTAACTATCTCAGCCACATCCTGATTGTTCCAAGTGCACCTTCCGGTACACTTACCATGTTACGACTTGCCTCCCCGATGTATTTTTTGATGAATTATTTATCGTTTGGATTTTATGAGGGGGAGAGTGACGGGCGGTGTGTGCGTGTCTCAGAGCCTGGTTCAAAAGGACTCTCTATTTGCTTTTTACTACTAAATCCTCCTTCAGGTGTGTGTTTCAGTAAACCATTCGTGATTTTCTGTAATAGAAAATGTAGCCCATTTCTTCCCACTTCGTGCGCTACACCTCGACCTGACGTTTTGGGTTTTGTCCATTTTGCTTACTGTTTTGCCTTCATAGGGTAAGCTGGCGACGGCGGTATATAGGCGGGATTAACAAGAAGTGGTGAGGTTTAACGGGGGTTATCGGTTCTAGAACAGGCTCCTCTAGGTGGGTCTGAGACACCGCCAAGTCCTTTGGGTTTTAAGCTATGCTCGTAGTACCCTGGCGGATAGTTTTGTAAAACATATCTTGGTTTAAGGCTAAGCATAGTGGGGTATCTAATCCCAGTTTGTTTCTTAGCTTTCGTGGGTTCGGATGTGTAATAAAGTTACTTTCGTTTGTGGTTTTCGTTCTTTCATGGGCGTATGACGGCTTGGTAAGTCTTTAACTTTATTTTATTATTGTCCTAACCACCCTTTACGCCGTGTTTATCAACTAGAGTCTTTCGTATAACCGCGGTGGCTGGCACGAATTTTACCGACTCTTTTAACCTTAACTAAGTCAAGTTTTCACTTATGGCTTAATATTTACTACTGCTGAATTCCCTTGGGGGTGTGGCAAAGCAAGGCGTCTTGGGCCAATGGTTGTGCCTGATGCCTGCTCCTCGTCCCCGGTAGGGGGATTGAGGGCATTCTCACAGGGATGCGGATACTTGCATGTATGAATTAGGTTAAAGTTGATAGTAAAGTCAGGACCAAACCTTTGTGCTCGTGGAACTTTCTAGGGTTCATCTTAACATTTTCAGTGTTATGCTTTGTTTAAGCTACACTAGC